GAAAATAATATTGCCAGAAATTGACAAGGTGGCATTTCCATTTCTTCATCAGAAAATGAGTCCCTCTTGAACCCAAAATCGCTTTTCCTTGATATCGAACATAATGCATAAAAGGATCCTTGAAGACCCATAGAGTCTTCTCAACATAATTAGAATTTCGGCACACTACAAGATGTTCTATTTTTCTATAAAAATGTGTTCGCTCATGAAAGACTCCAGAAGATGTTAATCGTAAATAAGAAGATTGTTTACGAAGAAAAACTAATAAAAATTCGCATTCAGATCCATAAGAATTATATAAGAACCGAAATAGTCTTTTATTTTCTTTTGAAAATACGTAAATAGATTTCTTCGGGGTAGTGAGACTATTCGAATTATAATATTCGTGGAGAAAGAACCGCAATAAATGCAAAGAGGGAACATCCTGGATCCAGGATTGAAGGATTTTGACCAAGATTTCCATATGGATGGAATGGGGTATTAGTATATTTGACAGATAATTTAAATGCAATAATTTATCCTCTAAAAAAGGAAATATTGAATGAATAGATTGTAAATTGTGAGATTTCGGTATTTCTTTTTCTTCAAAGGAAGATATTAATTGCAGCGAGAATGGAATTTCCACAATGACTGCAAAACCTTCTGATATCATCTGAGAAAAAAAACAGGAATAAAAATAATTGTTGTGTCCAACGAATCGATTTTGGTAAGAATCATTAACCGAATAAATCAAATAATTTTGTTGATACATTCGAATAATTAAACGTTTCACAAGTATTGAACTAGATTTATTGTCATAACCCAAGGATTTCACGGGTTTATCGAAAATCGAACTATTTAACCCGTGATCATAAGCAAATACATAAATATACTCTTGAAAGAGAAGTGGATATAGAAAGTGTTGTTGCCGAGATCCAGCTTTTTCTAAATATCCTTGTAATTCTTCCATTTATATTTCTACTTGAAGCAGAGGTAGGGGGCATTTCTTGGGTTATCAAATGAATGATACATAGTGCAATATGGTCAAAACAGGGTATTATGTATTCTATTATGTATATAGAATAGTAATAAAAAAAAATAATGTATATAGAATAGTAATAAAAAAAATATATACCCCGGAAAGAGGGAGTCCAATCAACAGATCTTTTTACTCTCTTTCAAATTGATTTATCTTCGTTCTAATTCCAAGAGAATAAAAACCCTTTATTTTTATTTTTGCAACCCGATCGCTCTTTTGACTTTGGAATTCATTCTCTTTATCAGTATACTGTTTCTTTTACACATCTGTCTCTAATCCATAATAAAGAATAGTTAGGATTCATTAAAAAAAAAAAAGAAAAAATGAATGGTCTACTTACAGTTACAGGAGAACGCACCCTTTCCCGTATCGGGCACTAATCTAATCTATTTTTAACGTCTAATTAGATCGGGTAATCATTCAATTCAAATTAAGAACATAAGCTCGTTGCCTTTTGTTTTACCAGAATTGGAGCCATAGGGCCCTATCCATTTATTCACTAGACCAACTGTAAAGGATAAACTCAAAGTTCCACTTGAATTTGTCATTTTCAATTTCATTAATTTAATCAATTTGTTATTTGATTAAATTAATGAAATTTTAATTTTTTACGACATGCTGCTTTTTCCATTCATTACCTTTGAGGATCAGTCGTGGTCTTATAGACTCTACCAATAGTCTGGACGAATTTGTTGCTTCATCCAAACGTGTAAAAGATCATAGTCGCACTTAAAAGCCGAGTACTCTACCGTTGAGTTAGCAACCCAAATAAAAAAAATAGGATATGTAGATACGATCAAAATTTGAAATAAATTGAATTACACTTACACTGCACGACCCTACCAAAACATTGAACTAATAACAAATCTTTCTTTTTTATTTGTTGATCAATTCGAATTATATTATAAAAAAATGATAAAGATTAAAAGACTAAAAGTTATAAAAAATGTACAGATCATATTAAAAAACACTAGATCTCTAATAGAGATGCCAAAATTATGACAGACCAACCTTTTTGATTTTTTATTTTCCTTTACTCTTTACTTAAGACTTAAGTTTAAGTTAAGGAAAATGTAAGTTAAAGAAAATTGATAAAATACATCTTATATGAGAGTCAACCCGGCAATGCAAACCCATGAAGTGAAAACCCAATATGATAATGATATACCCAATATGATAATGATATGGGGTCGGGATTCGGGATAAAGAGATTTTTTTATCTACGATCAATTATATTTGTTCAATACATCATTGTCAATATGAATGCAATGTTGAGAAAACAAATAAAAAATGAAATAAATCAAATAAGGATTTGTGTTGAATTGGCACAACATAACATAAATAAGAAATTTTTGTGGAAAAAATAAGGAAGAGATAAAGACGGGTCTATTCAATCAATAGAAGAGGTACAATAAGCAAAATTAATCCCTTGTTGGTTGGTGGATTCCCATAACAAGAAAAAAGTAAACTTTAGTCAAGAAAAAAGCAAATTTTCGATAAAAAATTGTAGGTATTGTAAGTAAATAATTACACAAAGATAGATATTATATTAACCCCTTTTTGTTGTTGTTTTTTCTTTTAATTAACTCGAATAATTAACTCGAAGTTCTTTCTTTAAAAAATTCTGCCTTCCTTAAAATGTCATAAACAGTTCCTGTTGGTTGAGCACCCTTTTCAAGGAAATATAGAATAGCAGGAACGTTTGAATAAGTTTGATTCTTTATCGGATCATAAAAACCCACTTTTTGAAGATCTCTTCCTTCCCTTCGGGATCGAACATCAATTGCAACGATTCGATAGATAGCTCATTGGGATAAATGTACATAAACAATCCCCCCTAGAAACGTATAGGAGGTTTTCTCCTCATACGGCTCGAGCTCGAGAAAAAAAAGAATTTTATTCTAATTTATGTATATCCATATCTTTCTGTTCTGTATATAATGTCAAATAGTAAACAGTCAAATAGTAAACACAAAATAATGAATTAGACTATGATTGATTTCAGTGATTGATTTCAGTCACTTTTTTGTTCTTCCTTACAAAAAAAGAAATTTCATTCATACTCATAACTCAAGTTGGGTAATTCTGACAGAGTACGAAGGAAAATCCTTAGACATTTATTGAGCGGTCTCTAACCTCTTTTGTTTGTCTCATCTCGAATCTATTTTTTTCCTCATTCTGATCCAATTTTTGAGACAATTGAAAATAGTGTTTCCTTGTTCTGGAATCCTTTATCTTTGCTTTGTGAAATCATTGGGTTTAGACATTACTTCGGTGATCCTTATTCCTTTCAAATCAAAAGGGCAGCAACATACCTTTTGTTTAGAGCAGCAACATACCTTTTGTTTTTTGTTATTTCTTTTCTTTCTATTCTATAGAAATGGAATACCTAGAGAAATAGAATACGAAGAATTAATTTCCCTGTGATACATTTTTTGATTGAAATAGTTTTATCAATTCCGAAAAAAAATGTATTTTTTTTTCAAACTTGTTTCGAATTTGAACCTTTCGATTTATTTTATATATTGAAGATATACTTACAAAGTCAAAGTTGGTCTAACTTATTGATTGGCACTAACCCTAGATTCTTCCCCTTGATAAATGAATCAAATCAATCCTTTCTGCTCGAGCTCCATCATGTACTATTAACCTAAGACAAATTAGGTTCCTAATGAAAAAGAACAAACTATGTCGAGCCAAGAGCATCTTCATTCCTATAGAAAATGGTGGATGTAAAAATCCACAGCCGATCATGTCCTTCAAGTCGCACGTTGCTTTCTACCACATCGTTTCAAACGAAGTTTTACCATAACATTAACATTCCTCTAATTTAGTTTAGAATTTCATTTCAAACCGCGATGAAATTGATTTAATATGTAATCATGAATAGTGAATAGTCATTGGCTCTACGGGCAAGGCAGCATATGCAGCATATAATAATCCATACTTTCCACCCACGGTATGGATAGAAAAGTATTGTATTTCATTTATATGGAGAAAGCGGAAAAAGTTCAGCAAGGATCCAATTTCTTTAACTCGATATTCTATCATATGAATGAAACATATTTCTAAAAAAAGAGGTTTGCTTAAGACTCATTTACATCTCCAACAGATTGTTCGGTACAAGCAATTAGGAAAAATCTTTTTCTATAGCAAAAAAACTAGAAACCTAAAATCCTTTAATTTAATATCATCCAATCCCGGAACAAAATCAATTATTATATTAGTTAAATAAACTATTCCAATGACCTAAAAAGGTTATAATTTTCTAGGTAATATTGAGATAATATTGATTTATGATACTTCCTCGAGTACCAACCAAGAGTTCATAAAAAATGTTTTCATTTTTAAAAAATCTCCGACTCCAACATCATGACTGGAAGGATGTTTTCTAGATTAAACTGGATTTCTAATTCAATTACCCAGTCAACGCAATAACAATGATGAGTAGCTAAAAACTTTTAGCAGATATTTCCCTAAAGAGACACAAATTTCACCATGTCCATAATTCAATTGGTTTTAATTGGTTTTATTTAAAACTAAAACAAAGAACTAAAACAAAGAGGTAAATTCAGAATCTAGTTTATCTATTTTCATGAGTATGGAATAGAAAAGGTCTCGTGTAAGGCAAGATTAAGATCGTTATTTTGAAATGCTTTTTTTAGATGAAAAATCGGAATCAAGAATCGTAAGAGTTTGGTCTTTTTGTATCATCCAACGAACAATTGTTACTGGGAGTAATCATGGATATTTAATTTAAAGAATCAGAAATCCCCTTCCACGGACCCTTTTCACTTAACCTAACCAAAACACCATTGTTATTTCAATAACACAACACAATATAATAACAATACACAATATATATCATACATATAGATAGGTATAGGAATATAGATAGGTATAGGAATAGGTCTTGTTTATTTTATATGGATTTTGTTTTACTTTTTACTTCAGGTTCAACAATTTTTCCATCAATCCCATAAAATAAAAAGATGAAATTAGTACCAATAACTCCCTGCTCTTTAGTCTAGTCTCCAGATAGAATGTGAAATTGGAATACCCTATTGCTTTAGACCTTGCGTTGTGTGGAACGGAATAAAGGTGCCTTTGTTTCACACTTCAATTCAGAATGCATCATGTGAAAATAAATATTTCATGAATATGGGACATCCAATTTCCCTAACTAACTAACTTAAAAATGAATATGACATAGTACGGTACGGGCATATTCTGAATGTGAATCATAGACCCAAAATTTTTTGAACAAAATTGTTTGAATAAAAAAAAGGATTTCTACCTGTATTTGACACTTGATTGTGCTTGTAAAAAATCAAATGAATTCTTAGAAGTTAGAAGAAATTCTAAGAATTCAGAACAAAAGGTTGTTCTCTTTAAGATTTTTCTGTTTTATGTGGGATACAATGTGATCTCATCTTTCGTTTCTATCCGAAACGATCTGGGACGGAAGGATTCGAACCTCCGAATAACGGGACCAAAACCCGCTGCCTTACCGCTTGGCCACGCCCCATTTTTCCTGTTTAGCACTAGTCAAGACTAGTATTTTTATTACTTATTCGTCAATCCCCCCCCCCCCCAAAAAAAAATGCATAATACATAATAAATACATATGGAATATATTATTTGTTACTAGGATTTAACACATGTAGGTTAGATAGAGAATCTCAAAAATTCATTGATCATTACATGGAATTCAATTAAGATAATGTATGAAAGTAGAATTCCCTGTATTCTCATTTGAGAATAGAAGGAAGAATTTTTGATTTGGGAGAGTTCAAAAAAAAAAAGATTTTTTGACTTGCCTTTTTCATTTTTCCCTTATAAAAATAACTCAATCAAAATAAAATAAAATTATCTAATCTACAAGAACAAAATCTTTGCTATGCTTAATATCTTTAGCTTAATCTGTATCGGTCTTAATTCTGTCCTTTATTCGAATAGTTTTTTCTTTGCCAAATTGCCTGAAGCTTATGCCATTTTCAATCCAATCGTGGATGTTATGCCTGTCATACCTGTTCTCTTTTTTCTCTTAGCCTTTGTTTGGCAAGCTTCTGCAAGTTTTCGATGAAATCCTTAATACTTTGCCAAATCAATTCATTATTTTTTCGATAAAAAATTCTAAATTCTAAAAATGGATAAGATCGGCTAAGTCTTAGATTATAATTATAAACCCTCGATTCAAAAATGGAAATTCTTGTATATCGAATAACCGCAGAGATCCATTTTGATCAGCTTATTTACTCGTTCTGAACTTTCAGTGAACAAAAAGTTTATTGGGTCTAGGTCCCCCACAATAGCTAATTGTCGATATGACAAGAAATTTTTTGTAAGGAAGGAATAAAAATCTTATTATATTACAAAGAAATTCGTCAAATTTCTTGTCAAAAACTGGATTTTGGGGGAGTGTCATGTCAAATCAAACAAAATATGTGGTGAAAAGAAAAAATGGGTAATCTATTTCCTTTTTCGAAAATAATCTTATCTTGGAGATTGTGTAATGCTTACTCTCAAACTCTTTGTTTACACAGTAGTGATATTCTTTGTTTCTCTCTTCATTTTTGGATTCTTATCTAATGATCCAGGACGTAACCCTGGGCGTGAGGAATAAAAAAAAAAGAGATTTTCGTTTTTCTTTTCTCATTTTTTCTTATTATTTTCTCTTTATCTATTCCATAATTTTATCCATTCCATAGATTTACTTGACCTATGAGAAAATCAAAGAAAAAAAATTCTTTCGAAATCGAAAATATCAGGTCAAGTAATCAGAGCGAACGGAGAGAGAGGGATTCGAACCCTCGGTACGAATAACTCATACAACGGATTAGCAATCCGACGCCTTAGTCCACTCAGCCATCTCTCCCAATTGAAATTTCATTTCAAATAAAAAAAAGGGGGGGGGAAGGAAAGATATTAGTAAAATTACTAAGTTTCATATTAATATTTTATTAATAAAAATGGAATATTCCATTTTTATTAATAAAATATTAATATGAAATAATATTTATTATAATATTTATTATTTTTTTTTTTTTTTTATTTATATATTTATTTACAATATAATTTATAAATTTATTTACAATAAAATTTATATTTATTTACAATAAAATGTTTACAATAAAATGCGCATATACAAGCGTATACAATATCAAAATCAAAATACAAATTTGTATTTTGTATATTGTATAATTGTATATGTATAATTGTATAATAATTGTATATATGTATTATATAATTAAATTACTTATAATGAAATAATGAAATAATATAGTAATTTCATTATTTCATTATAAATTACTAATAAATTTACTAATAAATTACTAAATATATATATATCTAAATATATATATATAAATATATATATATATCTAAATAATCTAAATATATATATATATCTAATAATCTAAATCTAATAATCTAAATATATATATATATCTAAATAATCTAAATATATATATAAATATAATCTAAATATATATATAAATAAATATATATATAAATATAATCTAAATATATATATAAATGAAATAAAATGAAATATATATATATATTCTAAAATAATAAAATAAAATGAAATGAAATTGAAATATATATATATTATAATATATTAATAAATATATTAATAAAATATAATAAATATATTAATAAAATATAATAAATATATTAATAAAATATAATAAATATATTAATTAATAAATATATTAATAAAATATATTAAATTTTAAATTAACATAAAAATATTAAATTAATATAAAATATATTAAATAATATTAAAATATATTAAATAATATAAAATTAATATTAAATTAATTAATATTAAATTAATAAAATTAATATCATATAAAAATCATATAAAAATTATCTATTAAAAAAATTGTATATAGATTTCTTATGAATTTTCATATTCATTTTTCTTTTTTATTAATTATTTTATAATTTATAATATAAATTGATTTCATTTTTATTTAATTTATTAAAAATATATAATTTATTAATTTTGATTAATTATATATTATATATATTAATAATTATATATTAAATTATATATTATATGACATATATTATATGACATATAATAATTATATATATTTTATTATATAATTATATATATATGACATATAATAATGTAATAATGACATATAATAATTATAACATATAATAATTATATAATATAATAATTCAAAATAAGAATTTCAAAATTCAAAATAAGAATTTCAAAAATATTATATGATTATATGATATAGAATAATCAAAATAAAAAAATAAAGATAAAAGATAATAAAGATAAAAGATAATAAAAGATATATATAAAGATATATTATATATATAATATATAAAAAATAAAAAATTCATAAGAAATTAATAATAAATAATACAATAATAAATAAATAATACAATAATAAAATAATGAAAATGTAAAATGTATAGTATAAATGTATAATGTATGTGGAATTCATCTTTTTTGTCTAGCTTCAATGACCCCTTCAGCTCGGAAATGCCTATAATCCAGCAAAAGCAAAAGTATAGGGATAACTTTATACTGTTATTTAAATTTATGTATATTATTTATGTATATTATTTGTTTTGTTATTTAGAAAAGCTTTTCTAAAAGCTTTGTGCTCTTCACCTTTTAAGTTAAGTCCCTAACTAGCAGGACTAAATATGCATCAACGCTATAATTTGGATGTTATCTTGATTGCGTCTCACTCCCCTGTTCGACAAATAGTCCATTCATATACAATAATGTATATGTAGCGGGTATAGTTTAGTGGTAAAAGTGTGATTCGTTCTATTAACAACTTCAAAAGTTAAGGGGTCTCTCAGTTTTTTTCATACTCCGATCAAAAACTTTATTTCTAAAAAATAAAAGGGTTTAATCCTTTACCTCTCAATAGCATATTTGAGTTTGAGGAAGAACATACATTCTCACGATTTGTATCCAAAGTCCTATTAGAAATTCCATTTTCGAAATCGAAAAATTGGATTATGTATATGAAGTCATGAAACATAATTTTTTTGAACTGGATCAATCAAGTCTTCCAATGGAATAAGTATGAATAAAGGATCTATGGATGAAGATACAAAAGTTTATTTCCAATCGTAACTAGATCTTCAATTTCGGTGTTGTAAAAGGGAAATTAAATTGAAGCCAAGCAAGCTAGAAAGGGTTGGTTTTGGTTTACTAGAACCATCAGCATATTGTTTCAGCTCGGTGGAAATCAAACTTCTCCTCAGGATCCCACGAGTGGAAATAGGGAACGAAGTAACTAGACTAGACGGATTTGGTATAATCCCTCTAGAGGAGAGGGATCATCTAGTAAGCGAGTAGTTTTGGATCCATTCAGACGAAAAGGCTGACATAGATGTTATGGATCCAATTTTGTCTCTAGGAATCCATCAATTTTCCATTCCATAAAGGAGCCGAATGAAATCAAAATTTCATGTTCGGTTTTGAATTAGAGACGTTAAAAATGATCAACCAACGTCGACTATAACCCCTAGCCTTCCAAGCTAACGATGCGGGTTCGATTCCCGCTACCCGCTCCATATTCTTTATTATGTATTATACATATTTATTATGTATTATACATACATGCATCATCAATTTGGATATGCATCTTATTCTCTAAAATATTTTCCTTTTTATCTAAACAAAAGAAAGTAAGGAAGAAAATAGGAAAGTAAGGAAGAAAATAGGAATGAAAAGCGTCCATTGTCTAATGGATAGGACAGAGGTCTTCTAAACCTTTCGTATAGGTTCAAATCCTATTGGACGCAATTTATTTCCATCTATTTAAAAATTGAAAATGGTTATACCAAGAAAGCCTTTTTGAATCATTCGAATCAGAACTATTTCTCTCGAATCAGAACTATTTCTCAATGATTACTCTTATACTAAGAATAGAACAAAAGTGAGAAATTTATGTTTGTTCTTGAAGGAAAAACAGTTCGATCTGTTCCTGAATA